CCTATTTCTATCATTTTTAGCGTGCAATTTTTAATACTTGAACGGTCGATTCTTTTTTTTTTTTTTTCGTCGTAGCTTTCACCTTTCCGAATGAAACCAGAGGAGTGTTTCATTATGATCTGGATTGAACTTTTATCTTTCATTTTATTCTTATCCTTTTCTTAGGGCGGACCCTCTATAACATAACTAAAAACATAACTAAAAAAAAAAAAACGAAAGTGGAAATTTTAGTATTATTAATTTAAAATTTGATTTATAACCCTAACTAAAACAAATAAAATGGCTATAACTAATCATTACGTTAATTTATAATTATAAGATAATTCTAAATAAAATTATTTATTTATTTATTAATGGAATAATTTATTAATGGAATAATGGAATATTAAATTATATATAATTATATTATTAATTATATATTATTAGATTGTAATATTGTAATATACAATAAATATACAATAAGATTCTAACTTAATTACTATATACTAGATTATATTTTAAATTATAAATTTATAGAAATATAAAATTCAATATCAATATTTAAATATATATTAAATATATAAAATATATATTATATGAAATAAAATATAAAAAAAAAATACTAAAATAGAATAGTAAAAAAAAATCTTACTATCTAATTAAGTTAAGCTAATTAAGATATTGATTATTGATAAACATATATTTGATAAATAGATCGAAATTTAATATCGCTATATTAATAGAATAGGTATGTTCTATAATATTCAAATATCCAATATTTTTGGAAATTCTATTTTATATTCTTATTCTTTATATATATATATATTTTTTAAATATATATATTTAAATTTTTCTATATATCATATTTCTTATGAAATAGCTAAGAATGAACAGTTAATATCTCAGTAGTTTACTAAATTAGTATACGTGTACAATTTATGTTATGTGAGCCCGCTTAGCTCAGAGGTTAGAGCATCGCATTTGTAATGCGATGGTCATCGGTTCGATTCCGATAGCCGGCTTTTCTCCATTTGTTTGATTTTTTACATAATTGATAATGTGAAATCAAAGTGAAAAACTTCTTTCCCTTTTCCCAATGGTCACCGATCTATTTCTATTATCTCGTAGGAACTTCCAATTATGAATAAAAATTGGATTGGAGGAGTTCGGTCTCTGTAGAACAAATCAATCAAGAAAAGAAACCTTAATTTTTTTTATTATTATTTAAAATTTTATTTTAAATTTTAAATATTTATATAATACATTTATTTATATACAATAAGGTCCGGATATTGATACAATTCCTCTAATTATTCTATATCTTTGTAATACAATACTTCAGTAAATTTCGCTTAATTTATCATATTTTAGTTTAGTTTTAATTTTTGTTTATGAAATTTCATAAAAAATAAGGAGTCTTTATGTCGCGTTACAGAGGACCTCGTTTCAAAAAAATCCGTCGCCTGGGGGCTTTACCGGGGCTAACTAGTAAAAAGCCTAGAGCCGGAAGCGATCTTAGAAACCAATCGCGTCCTGGCAAAAAATCTCAATATCGTATTCGTTTAGAAGAAAAACAAAAATTGCGCTTTCATTATGGTCTTACAGAACAACAATTGCTTAAATACGTTCGTATCGCCGGAAAAGCCAAAGGGTCAACAGGTCGGGTTTTACTACAATTACTTGAAATGCGTTTGGATAACATCCTTTTTCGATTGGGTATGGCTTCGACTATTCCTCAAGCCCGCCAATTAGTTAACCATAGACATATTTTAGTTAATGGTCATATAGTAGATATACCAAGTTATCGTTGCAAACCCCGAGATATTATTACAGTGAGGGATGAGCAAAAATCTAGGGCTCTGATTCAAAATTATCTTGATTCATCCCCCCGTGAGGAATTGCCAAAACATTTGAGTCTTCACCCATTCCAATATGAAGGATTAGTCAATCAAATAATAGATAGTAAATGGGTCGGTTTGAAAATAAATGAATTGCTAGTTGTAGAATATTACTCTCGCCAGACTTAACCCTAACTAAAATTACAAGGGTTCGGACAATTTTGCCCCCTCTATTTTGGCTTAAGTAAAGGGACCCGAGGTAAGTAAGGTACGGGGTTTGATCTGGGGATTTCTCTCTCATTCATGTATCATAGATCGGTAGGGGATTTTCATTCCTTGTCCATTTTGGACAGTATTTTTCGTACCACAGAAATTCTGATTTAGGAATAGAGAATCTATATCAAAGAAAAGAAAGGTCTAACTGTTGGAGTATCCATTCTTATTTGATGCATTGCAGTCAGTAACATTGGTGAATTAGGCGAAGAGTACGGAAAGAGAGGGATTCGAACCCTCGGTAAACAAAAGTCTACATAGCAGTTCCAATGCTACGCCTTGAACCACTCGGCCATCTCTCCTACATAATGATTATGTCCCAAAAACCGAGTGAATAGTGAGTCATTCATATTATTTTGGATAGGTATGTACATTCAATTTTAACTATAAAAAAAAAAATTAACTATAAA